GAAATGTGCAAAATTGTCCTCTAAAAAGGGAAATGTTGAATGAATTGATAGTAAATTCTGAGATTTTACTATCTTTTTATTTTTTCCTTCTAGAGAAAATATTAATCGTAGAGAAAATGGAATTTCCACAATAAATCCCAACCCCTCTGATATGATTTGAGAATACAAATTATTGTTGCGTCCAAAAAAGGAATTTTGATTAGAATCATTAGGAGAAATAATCAAATAATTCTGTTGATACATTCGAGTAATTAACCGTTTAACAATCAGTAAACTGGATTTACTGTCATAACCCCGATTTGCCGAAAAGATGGATCTATTCAAACAATGATCGTGAGCAAATGCATAAGTATACTCCTGAAAGATAAGTGGATATAGGAAGTCATGGTGTTGAAATCTCTCTAGCTGTAAATATCTTTTGATTTGCTCCATTTGAATTTCAATTTGAGCCAAAGGGTAGAAATTTTTGAGGGTTAACAAATAAGACATAGTGCAATAGAGTCAAAACAGGGTATTCTAGTAAGAATAGAAACCCCGGAGACAAGTAAACTTATCAACAGATTCTCTACCCTCGCTTTTTCCATTTCATTTAGTTCGTCTATGTTATAGGATAACATAGATGGTTAGAAATCCTTTATCTTTTAAACCTAATCGCTCTTTTGATTTCGGAAAAAACTTTCTTTATCAATATACTTCTTCTTTTACACACACCTCGATTCCATAATAAGAATATAAATAGTTAGGATTCATTAAAAAAATATAGAATCCCCTCGTGGGGAGAAGTCCTTCCCGTATCAGGTACTAATCTATTTTTAACGTCTAATTAGATCGGGAACTTATTCAAAGTTGGAACATAAGGTGGTTCCTTTTTATTTCTGATAATTAATTGAAGCCGTAGGGCCCTATCCATTTATTCATTCGACCAAACTCGTTCCGTTCAAGAATTCAACAAGGTTTTGTACCGATCCGATAGGAATGAAATATCCTCAGAACTCTCCATTGATACGACATGCTTTTTTTTCCATTCATTCCCTTTCAGGATCAGTCGGGGTCTTCCAAACTTTACCAATGGTATGGACGAATTCTTCACTTCATCCAAATGTGTAAAAGATTCTAGCCGCACTTAAAAGCCGAGTACTCTACCGTTGAGTTAGCAACCCGAAGAAAATATAGATTAAACATAATCTCAACAAAGGGTATATAGATACAATCAAAATCAATGAAATTTCAATAAAAACAAAAGTTAAAATTTTTTTTGAAATTCAAATAACTTAAATGCAATAATATTCAAAATTGTCTTGGATTGACACTACATACCTAATCCACAGAGATACAAAAAGTAGAAATGGAATAGGAAGAATTCAAAAATACGGATTTTTTAATCAATAAACTAACGTTTTGTCGTTCTAGACCACCACCATCGGATTCGACAGAAGGAATGATAAATAGATACGAATCGAGCAAGAAGGGGGGAAAACTAGTAAAGAAAAATTATACAAAGTTATATATAAGTCGCTACCCCCACTTGGTATTTCTTTAAATTTAAAAGAAACCATTCGTACTCATAACTCAAGTTGAATAACTCTCAAATAGCTCAAAAGTAAATTCTTCTCTTTAGTCAATTTCATTTATTGAGTTGTCTTTACCCGCTTTTTTTGTCTCGTTTAAACTTAGATTTATAGATAGATAGAGATTCACCTTGATCTGTAATCAAAGAAAGATACTGGCAATGGCTCTTATCTTGTGACTTGGAAGAAAGGTTTCTCTGTAGAGGACGGGAATAAATTGTTATTCCCATAGAAGGAACAATAAAATTGAATCGGAAATATCGACAGAAATGCAATTCCAAAAAAAGCAGGGGGTCGACTGTTCCAATTCAAATTTGATCTCTATCGAATTTGAATATAAGAATAGCGGATATAGTCATAATGAAATGGGTCAGGTCCACTTACTTTTTCCTTTGTTGATTTCGAATCTTTCCAATGAATTTGATTCGTATGTATAAGGAAAAATAAGGATCTCTGGTAATTCAAGAGGCGGATTAGGATTATTATTCATAATAATGAAAATTTACTTAACAAATGTTCCACTTTCTAACTAGAACTACTATACTCTAACTCAGTATAATGATAACGTAGTATCCAGTTAGTTACTTTTTTTTTTAGCGTTGGCTTTGTTATCAAGGCAAGGAGAGTGTGCTTTTGCGCTCTTTCTACGGCTCGTTATGCTTTTCCCGGCTCGGCATGCTTGCTTTAACTCTATCGACAGCATTTTTGGTGTCAAGACCAGTAGTAGCAGCAGCGTCAGTTAAGGCTCGTTCCAAAAGAGATATATGTGGAGCGGTTCCAGTCCTGTTTGGGAGGGACCCGTAGAAAGTAACGCTTTTGATTAACTGGATCTTTTTTGATTCTCTCTGTCCCTCCGTATCTACCCTTGCTTAGCTTGACTTGTTCACGGATACTTTTTTTACTTTTGCAGCTAAGCTGCGGCATTCAAATTTCGGTAGAGCTAACCTCACGACGGGGACTCCCGCTTTTCCTAAAACCTCTAACTTGCAAGTCCTGACTCGAAAGTCGTGCTTTTGATAGATAGTTGATTGTCTCAGAAATAGATAGTTCAGTTGAAAGAATAAAAGATATAAAGACTGAGTTGTGAATGTTCTCCTCTCCACCGAAACTATCAAACAACTTGCACCCTTTCCTAAGAAAGATTAAGTCTCGCTCTGAATAGCGTTAAACGGATCCATGTTATCAAAGAGGAATCCGGTGGTAGCTCAAGGGTTTACAATGAATACGAATACCAAGCGCAAGGCGATCCGCACATAGCCGTTAGATTAGATCCGGACTGGACTTCGTGCCTATGCTATGAAGGTGGGAATGACTAGCCACGGATTCGCAGGCGAGAGAGACGAGTTGATATTGGCATTTCTAACAGAAAGAGAGAAGATAGTAAGGATCCGAAGGAGGCTTAAAGGTAGCGGGCTACTACTAAGCGAAAGGACCATTTCGTCACCTAAACCGGAAGGAGAAAGAGTAAGATTTAGATCCCCGAATTCGAAGTAGTGAAATGAAAATAGAACTGATTCAACTTATCCCAACCCCAGAGGGCCTTTGAAAATAGTTCAGCTAGCTCTCACTATTGGTTTCGTACGTTATCCCCGCTCTACTGGTTGTTCGGCTAGTGTTAGTCTTCTATATGCCGTCCTCCACCCTATAGTTATTAGTATACGGTTAGGTAGGGAACATTATTTACTATATTATTCCACCCACGTCACCCTCTATTATATACTCTTAGATCAGTCGTCGCGGATGAAACCGTTACATATGCAATGCAATTCTTTGATTGTCCGTACACGTGCAAGAGAAAGCTTTCCATCATCGGTCAGTTGTTTTCGCTCCAGACTTCAACAATGAGCCTGAACCCGACGGATTACGTTAAGCAGTTCTCTGGATTAGCAAGAATTCGTGTCACTGAGAATCGGGAAGAGAGCTCTACCATTGAAATGTCCGTCACACAACGCGGCCTGGGCTTTCATAGCTTCGATGAGACTAAGTGGTCCCTGACATTCATTCCACCCCGGTCGATAGCTCTCCAAAGTTCCGACTATTTCTTTCTATACGCAAAAATAGGAATCACCTACTTGCCTTCTGGCACAACACACACTCCCACTCACAAGAGCACACCACAAAAATCCCGGCGGTCATACTTTTTTTTAAACGAGATGGCGGGGTGATTGATCGATTCTTTGACCGGCTTGGGTTGAGCAACCGCTACATTTATTGAACGGTCACAGCCTACATAACTCGTCTCCCTCTTTTCAAGGAAGTTAGTATCAAACCAGATGTAGTTCTCGGTCCTTTTTAAACAGTTCCTGGCAGGTGCTTTTGTGGCTCTTCACTGCAGCCCTGAAGTATTCTGTGAGCCCCATTTGTTTAACATGGGCCCTCCCTCCGGACCGACAAGACCCCAGACCTAACGAGAGATCTCTCTCTCTCCCTCCCTTTTTTTGCATAGGTCACAGCTTTGTTTTACACGGTTTCCATTGCCCTCGGCCTACCTGCTTTCCTTTCGGTCAGCTGCCCCTCAACCGCGGTCAAATTTTGCGCTCTCGTTGATTCGCCAGCATCTCGCGAAAAGATTCTAACATTCCGAGCATTCTCCTTCCGATCGCGGGCAGTACAAAAACGAAATATTGGGGCTGTGCACCTACATTGTTCCAACGAGATTTGGAATTCTACCATGTCCACGACGGAGATAGTGAACTCTGCGTGCTAACATTTCGGCTCTCCTTGAATGCAGCATAGCATAGGTCCTTCTTCTGATCTAGAATTTGTAAAAGTTCAGAATCTCGTGCACACCTAATGGACATTATCGGCATCGGACATCGACATCGGAACCCTGGAATTCTATACTTGATTTAGCTGCATCCACAGTCAGCACGCCCACCAGTGAACCTGGAACCGAACGCTACACCCCGGTGAATCGAATGCAGGAGAAGTCCATTGATTGGTCCGTTGGTGGTGGCATGTGTGTCTCCTTCCAATAGCCTTTCTCCAAGCCTATGCACCCGTGGTTCTCTTCTTTATTGATGATAAAAAAGTCCCATAGGTCCGGTCCAGTTTGGTCCTTAGCGGAAGCTTCCAATGCCGAGTGGATTGGTTCACTCCATTAGCAGTTAGCATAAGGATTGTTCGGGCGATTGGTCCTTTCTCTCTTTAGATGATCAAGTTCCTACTCGCCATGTTTAAAAAGTTACTTTAATGCGAATTACGGCACATGGAGCACCTTCTCAATAGAGAGAACGAGAAGAGTAAGGAAAAGAAAGTCAATCCTTAGACGTGTGACTTAACGGCCTTAATCAAATGTCCTCTCTCTTTCCACTCTAACTATATACAGAAATAGAACAAGCGCTATATACGACAATTCGGAAAGTAGAAAAAGAAGAATAATAGGAAAGGTGTGAAGGGTAAACCAAAGGGAGATGGTAAGCAGCTGCCGTGGAACAAGAAAGCTCCGGGCAGACCTCCTGTCCTGGATGCTAGGCGGGCTCACACACTCACACACCCTCTTTATCGTTCAGCTGCCGATCCTGCGATCAAACTCGAAATAGCATCTAGAAAGCATATCTTAAGAAAGAGCGTTTATGCTTTCGTTGCAAACTCTATTTGCTTTCGAGTATGCGACTGATTGCCTGTCCGGTACTCGCTAGCGATAGATCAAATAAAATAGTCGATGTCCGGGGAAGAAGCCTTCAGCGAGAAATTCTTCCTAATTGACCAAACAAGTGACTGATTGATTTCCATCTTAAGGCAAGCAGGAACGATAGGGGAAACAACAGTAGAAAGCTGCGGAAAGGCAGTAGCAGTATCGGAAAAGTAGTCGTCCTCCGTGCCACAGGTCGATGGTCGACATTGGATTGAGTCTGATTGGCCTGTTAGAACAACTGATTCTCTTGAAGCAAAGGAAGGGGAGGCAAAGCAAATGTCAGTAATGAAAAACTTCGGGACCTTGACGTGGTAAACCAACCATTACTGGGTCTGTAAACACAGCTTTTGTTGACTTTGTTTTGTTTGCTGAGATTGGAAGTAGGATTATGTTTCCGCATCCGTGGGAACCCTTTGAAGGCCCTTTAAAGCGCCATCATTTTGGAATCTTATTAAAAGAATGAAAGGAGTTGCTTTAGGGAGACCAGTGGGAAACCTTCGGACAACTCATTTCATAGGAGAAGACGCTGCTAGTCGTTCGAGTTCCTGATCGACGGCCAAGTGCACTGGGTCTCTATCGACACGAAGATCCTATATCAATTGATCGAGGAGAACGACCAAGAAAGAAAGAAGCTGGCAGGTAAATACCAAATAAAACTGGAGTTCTTAGAATTTCAAATAGATAGACTCACCGGCGACGACAGAGCCGCACTGATAAAAGAAAAGGGAGCTCTCGCGGAGGAATTGAATCGAGCTATCTTATATAAATAGAAAGCAAAAAAGAAGGGTTGAATAAGCGGCTTGAAGAGCAAGAAAGAGGGCCCGCGGATCTACTTACAAGCTGGGAAGGTGGCGAAGTGAATTCTTCTTCAGATGGGGGCCGGGGGCTTCGGCCGTGGCTGGATATCTTTCATTTGATCATTTGGAATATGATGGGGCTGGCACCAGCAGTTGAATACTCAGCCGTTCCCGTTCTATTCCCGAGATGAAATCGAGAAGGTCTGAGAGCCGCCAGCATCTCTATCAGTTGAGGCTAGCTCAACTTCTGCTTTGAATGACTCGGTCTTCGTCGACACTGAGATAGGGGGTTTTACTTCCCTTGAGCATGGAGATCCGGGACTGGGCACGTCATATTCACGAGACGTTATAGATCCATTGTACACGCCGACTTGTTATGTCGTAACATCTCTTTCGCGACGGGATCTAGCGCTTCTAGACCCTCATACTCCATCAGCTGATGCCTCCGCTCGAGCGTCTGGCGGCACGCCGATCTATTTCACACGAGAGACCAATGTGGCAATCTTTCTCCAAAGGCGAAGTGCGTAAAGCGTTCGTGGATTTGCTGGGTCAACATCAGGGTGGTGAGGAGGGGCCGGCCCGCCCTGAGAAGAGCTCGTAGTTGCTTGAGCAATTCGATCGTTGTCAACTTGAGCACGTGATCTATGACCCCTTATAAATGCGGATCTCCGTACAAGTGATCTCAAGTTCGCAAATTCGTTATATAAAGATATAAAAATGCTCTCTTTCGCTACTTCCACGACCCCCGGTATCACAGGCCTTCAAGCCGAGGTTTTCGAACGTTTTTGCGACTTCGGGCTTTCCTTCTTTTGAAGAGGCGGCTACAGAAGCGGAAGAAAAGGATTGACGTTGTGCCACTTCTTTTCTCTCTAAATAGATTGTTCCGTTCTTCTCGATCCGGTTCAATGGAAGAATTCCTTCACCCCTAGCGGGAAATCTAGAACAACCATCCTTTCCGCTAGCCGCCCTTTCGGCTTTCACCTCTATTCTTATTCTTCTGGTAGGCTCTATTCGGATCCCAGAGAAGGGATTGGATCGAAGAAGGCTGTGTGTGCCTATTAACGGTAATGGCGGATCTCTTCTATACTCTATTCCGGCTAGGTTAGGCTAGACTTAGACTTCATATGTAGGGCTGTAGTTGGTACCTAAGCTTATCTATAGCTATAGGCTGTAGGGTAAAATATCCCTATGGTTACGAACCTGGACACACAAATCCATCCAATCCATTGAGCAACCCCAAAACCAAGGCGGGCTTTTCCCGGTAATATAGGTTTGTCAAAGAGCTCCACTTTGAGATAGCGAACGCCCTTACTTTGGCATCTTTCGGCTCTAAGGTTGAAAAAAGAAGGAGAATTTCGGAGAAGTCCTCATGTTATGTAATCGATAGCTATAGAAGGGGGAGAAGGCTAATTGAGCCAAAAGAGAAAACAACGTTTAAAAACATGGTTTCAACCAAAGACGAAGATGGAAGAAGAAGGTTGAAACCTAAGATCAAATCCTTGATTTCATGATAAACAAGGAGAAATCAGTCATGAGGGTCTGATATCGCAAATCGTGTGAGATCCCGGCTAGCCATTGGACGAGCAAAAGTCCTGTTTCGACGGAAGTGGAACCTTGCCTAATCCAGTCTCGAGTCAATCTGCTCCAAAAGCGAGAACTCTGCAAAAGGAAACCCGTCGACTAAAACCTTCGCTCTTTTTTCTCCCTGAACAAATAGGTCCTTCGATTGCAGGCTGCACATTTGCCTTTTCCCTTGCTGGTACCAAAGTAGTGGGGATCTTGAGGCATCGTCTTCAGAAGGTGGTTTTGAACCGGAAAAGACTTTTCCGCTCTTTTCGCCGCCCGGACTTACACTCTGGAGCGTTGGGTCGTCAGTAGAAGACTCTAGCCCAGGCCTTTTCTTTTATCTTTCCTTAGCTTCGTGTCTCATTTATTACTTAAGTAAGGAAAGGTCTCTATTCGACAGGTATAGCTCTATTCGGGAGAGTTGGGAATCACAAAGCATTCTTCTGGCTGCAGGCGCTTACCGACCGCACAGACCGAGCACTATGTATGTCTTCCGCCTTGCCCCCTACGTCTGGCCCAGCCGTATGTATGGGCCATAATGAAAGAGATTTGGCCTACCGGACAGAAAGAAGCCATGCACAGCTACTCACTAAGGGCAATTCGCTGACCGGCGGCGATTGGGCGCTTACCGGCAACTGGTCGGGAAAGAGTCCTACCCGACAAACAAAAGCAAGAAGCAACCCACCAAACACTTGTTCACCCGCTACCTTACCCTTGAGGTCGTATGTAGTCAATATGTATCAAACCTAGCTAATAAGGAGCTATATCTCTGACTTCCGGGTCCTTACGCTTACGGCAGCACGTCATGATCAGTATATAGGACCAGGAACCTACGTTTCAGAATTCTGCTGATCCCAAGCAGTCCATCGCCGTCATTGCATACGGCAATATAGAAAAAGAAAGAAGAAAAGGCAGAACCCGTGGTGACCCTATTAAGGCTAGCGGTTTGGGGAAACTCTCTTTCCACACTGGGTTCAGTAGTCAATCCTTGTCAGTCCACCCCCCCGGCCCCATACTCTTTATTCTCAATTCCGTTGGTTACATTCGTATTCGTGCGTACGCTTTCATTATGGCCTAGTCTCTTAATTACCGTTGGTTTTGGCCCCATATCAGCAGCAGGTTCCACGCGATCTCTGGATGAGCATCTTCCTACCAGACTGATCTTATTCCCTTCCACGCTCGTGCGCCGTACACCACAATGATTTTTTCCATCGAGATTGCTCCAAGAGCTGCTCAATCACACCATTCCTATAAAGCTCTCTCTCCACATCGGGTTCAGTGCCAGTTCTTTGTCAGTCGTCCCTGGTTCCCTACTATTTATTAGTAATACACGGAACACGATCCTACTCTTGAAAGTGATATGGGTGAACTCAATTGCCTATGATCGATTTTCCCGTACACGGATATGCCCTTCTTTCTTTTTTAAGTTAAGTAAAGTAGCTCCTTCACCGCCGGAGAGCTATACGCCCGATTGACTTCACAACCTAGCTTACTCTCACCGACAGCAACTCAAAGTGCGTTAGAACAGTGCACTCCGAACGTGTAAAAGGATATCCATCACTGGCCCTTTATAAATGTATAAATGGAAAATCAAAGTGCTAATTTCTCACTACAACTATAAGCTATCCGACCTTGCCAACTCTTCGATTGGGCTCTCTGCAATGTCCAAACAAAAATAAAAAATATCCTACCCGCCTAGAGAATGCCCTAATTGGATATAATGGAATTACACGAAAAGATATGTTCGAAACGGGAGACCGTGATAGCTCCTAGCCTGTCTTTCATTCTATCTTCCTCCAACTAATATCATAAGAGAAGAAAGAGAGTTCAATAAATAAGTCAATTAGCACAAGTACTCCAAGAAGCCGCTAAAGCCCTTTATGAATATGAATTCCGGGGAGGCGTAGAGGAAAAGAAAGCAAAATAAAGGTTCCAAGGTGAAACTTCCGAGACTTTACTTTCTGGGGTGGTTTGCTTGGTCTTGTTTGCTGACTACCACCTGCCGGAACACCTTGAGTGAATGCCGAGCTTGATCGTTCTTCCGAGAATGGCTGTGTAGAGCATGCATGACCATGAGGTCTTTCCTACACCCCTAATAGATAGAGAACCGAGGGTGGTTGAGTGAGCGGTAAGGCTGTGGTTTGCTAAGCTTTCGACTTTCCTCACAGCTTTCGGGTAATCGCCGAGAAGTGATCAACGCCGGTATGTCCGTACAACCCGTGTGCGTAGGCGCTAATAGTCATGTGTGCTCCTCCGCGAATCTTAGCTAAGTAGGACTTCTACGCCAAAGTCCAAAGTACAGTTGGGCAATAAAGATGTAATGACTTTCTCTCGTTTCACGACAGACTTTCGAAATCTATATTTGTTCATTTTGAACTCCATTCGTCACACCGAATTCTCTTCTTATATTAAGATCTTTCTAGCCGAACTTTTGACTTTCCACTAAAGAAAGAATGAAGCAAACCCGAATACAGAATCGAGGCGGCTGTTCGCTTCGGAGGTGAAACTGCAAATACAAGGGTTTTCCCCTAAGTAGGGGCATAGTTTAGGATTACTATACCTATCCGTTTAGCCACCGATTAGAACTAGATTCCCGAATCTTCCGTCACGTTAACCGGGATAGTTGGGAGAAAGGACTTCTCACATTATATCTACCCTTTCTTTATAAAATAAATAATTGACAAGGCAAGATAGCAGAAGAGGAGCAGCTGTGAATGGAATATGGGCTGAATTGGACCCACTTCTCATATGATATTGACTCAACCCAGAACAGCCAAGAGGATTGAATGATTTCCGTGGACCGATCATGAGACCGATAGTAGCTTACGACGGATGTGAACCGGAGGTTGCGCCCATTTCTCCCGGAGATCCGCCGAAGGGCATATCTAGTATCAACCATGACACCCAACCCTTATGCTCCCTAGATGGTATCAAGCATCAAGATCAGAACGTGCACAGAAGAAGAACTCCCAGTCCAGTCCTTGCTTTCTTGGGAGCTTTCCTTATCTATCAGTTCTTTGTTTGTGACAACTTTTCCAATAACTATTTGTACCACGTGGTGAAGCCACTTCTTTGCGCGGAGGAATCCATCCCAAGCCAAGATCGGAGGGGCAGGCGTACAACGAGACATCGGCGGCTTCAGTCCTCTATGTGTATGCCCGGTGAGAGTCCCCTTTGCCGTCCGAAAAATGACTTCTTCAGAATGGTGGACGCCAAAATTCCCCATGTTTGGCAACTCGAGAATACGCCAAATCTGAGCATGAACAGGATTCAAGAAGATAAGCTCTTCGAATGTAAATATAGGACTGAAGTCGGTCACTCCCAGGGTACGTACCAGCCCTCGCCGTTCTTTGTCCATGCCTGTCTTACCTTCCTCCCCTCCATAGACAGAATATGAATTGGCTTCTCTTGATCAGAGAAGGGGGGCTTCGTACGCGTAACCAAATGTGTCCACTCCCACGTACTACTTTCAATAGGCTTCGCGGTGCCCATTCGCCACTTCCTCAAGCCCCTCGGCCGGCACATCCGGGGATGACCCCAAGCGCCTCGAAACGGATGGTTTAAATTCGTTGGTTTAAGGCCTTTTTCCAACCCCCGTCATGGGAGACCATTACTGGGTGTATAAAGGCGCCTTTTTAGGTCCTATTTTCTATTGATCCTTCATTCCGGCTTAGTCTTCGCAGGAAATTCAATTGTGGGACCACTTTTTCCGCCCTCTTTCTTTTTGCTGTCCCATCCATAAATGGACGATCCCCGGCATGCTCAGCCGAAGAAACTTCCTCGGGACGGCTATAAAGGACAACGGATCTTTTAGTCAATAGAGTGCAACCTGACGTCTGATTGCGTGCTTAGGGCGAGGCAAGTAAGTAGCTCTTTAATCGACGGATTCAGAGAAGACTTGATTCGAGAACGAGAAGGGTTGGAACCAACCCGTTTGCGCGAGACTTGTGGGTAAGCGGGCAGCGAGTCATGCAACAAGGCTCTGCAAGACCTGTTGTGACCGAGAAGTAGGAATTCTAGATCTGCCTGCCTCCCTTGCGCTTTTAGCAGAAGGGTCAATGATTCCGTTCACGCCGGCTGCCTTTTCATTGGCTCTCGGAATATCAGATAGTCACTTCACAAAGCACAAAGAGAGTACACATACATAGCTCATAGCTGGAGTGGAACGAATTCCTTCGTTAGGTGCGTCAAGTCACCCCCTGCGCTCAGCATCTTCACGAACTGACCTTGGTATCAATCCGATCTGTTGGATAAAATACTCATCCCCTCACCCCTCGCCAAGACAGCCGAGAAAGAGAACGCCTAGCGGGCCCTCCGCGCCCTCAAAAAGCGTAGAGAGTCGAATATAAACTCTCGTCGCAGAGACACCGACTTCTCCTTCTATTCTAGCTAGCTAGTTTAAGCGGTCTCACCCGAACCACTTTCCCACAGTGGAAGGATCGAAATTCTGTTCACAAGTCAAGATCGACCAAGCACTCCGAACGAGATCAATCACTGAGCCCAGCTCATCAGGAAGATTGGATCCCCCAACCGTACATCATCCGACAGGTCTTGCAGAGCCTTAATATCAGACATCAAAGACAACACAGAATCCAAGTCCAAGACTGGAGTGATAATGCTATAGAACGTATCCTTACTTACCTTCTTGGCAAGGCAAACAACCTTTGCCAAGGTTCCGAAGGAAAGATAGATCTGAACTAAGACTAAACGAGTTTCATCTCTCTTGTATATAAGTTTTCGATGAAAAGAGGGGATATCCTAGGATACCCTGAGCGTGTCAGAAAGATGGGGTACGGGAAGTGAGTCATGGTGAAATTCTCCACCATAAGCCCTCTGAAGCGAAGATGCACACTGCTTTAAATAGAAAGCGCAATGCAACATCCCCCAATGAGGTACGGTACGACGATCAAACGATTTTGATTTTGCTAGCATTGGGTCATTGCTCAGGAGATGAAGAATCTGGGAGGTTCGCTCCGATTGATGAATTGCAAGAAATGTTCGTTGCACAGAAAAAAAGGAATACTTGAGACCATAAAAGGAATGCTAGGTCTTTTGAATGAAGGTCTTGGGAAGGCGATGAATGCACCGATTGATTGAAATGAAAAAAGAATAGGCTTACGGCCCGTACTCCACTGATCGGACTCCTTACATCAGGGACTCCAGCGATGGTTCAAAAAAGGAATAGGAATCCAGACATTTCCCTCATTATTCGCTGACGGTATCCACCCTGGATCCCGGGAGCTTGAAGAATCATGGATCTTGCACACGCCTCCTTTCTTTTCAACCCTAAAGTTGAATTCAATCATTTCCCTCTCTTATATAGAATAATGGCTAGAACCAGGGGAGGGACTTTAGACGGTCCCGAGTCTCCTTAAGAGGTGCTGGCCTACTTAGAGAATAGACACGTGCAGTAGGCTGTGCTAGTACTCAGCCTATATTCCCTTCTTGCTTGCTCTCCGTTATTGGAATATAAGATCAGGTGGTTGAGTGAGTGTTCTAAAACCCACGGCCTACATAGACAAGCCCTTCAAAAGGAAAGGACTCGACATCAAACCGGATGTAGTTCTCGCTAAGAGCTTAGAAAATGATAGAAGTCCTACTCTCATTTCATTCTCGTATGCGAACAGGATTAAACATTGATTGAATTCACATTCTTTTTTTCACAACGAAAAAGAAAAGTAGGACCAGCAGCATAACCAAAGATGGATTTGTGAATGAGAGGTAGAGCTTTGCTAGCGGATGGAGAGTCTCGAAGGGAGAATGCGCGGCGAACCCGCCCGGGGACAATAGGGGACTTAGCTCTTCCGTAGCCGTTTGAAAGCTTTCGGTCGAACTTTACCCGCCGCGGCTATAAAACTTCGCTCGCTCCCACCTGTCTTCTTCCCACTATAGTGAAAGATCTTTCACTTCAACCATAGCCCTCACTATCATTCCCGGCGGCTAGTTGCCTGATTCTTCTCTCTTTCCCGGAGGGTGGTAGGAGCGAGAAAGCTTCTCCGTCCCTTATCTCAATTCCCATGTCACCCTGTCTTGTTGTAGCAGAAGACGATTCCGGCTTCTGGTCAGAGGTCCTCTGAAAAGGATAGGGATGGATGATGCCTGGAACTTCAAGGTAGCTTTTCCGTTTGACTCGGTCTTCCTTAGATTGGATTCCGTTCCGTCAGGCTCGTCAAGATCACTATCGATCTCAATTGGTCTATTTATTCCGATGGCGTGGAACTTTAACAGCCTTCAGCTGAGAGACATCATCACATGGGTCCGGACACCAAGCGTCTATAGCTCTGAGAGTACTGTTTGCCCAGTTGAGCTGTTGATGTATCAGACTTTTACCTTCTCCCTTTGGTCATCACAATGAGCTGAGCTCAATGAGCAGCATCGCCATCCACTTGTAAGATATCAAATAGAGGGAATACTGTAGCTTCGATCTGTTCCAAGTGGTAGATTACGGAGATGAAAGTCCTCGATCTTGCCGATCATCTGAAACTTTAAGGCAAAAAAAGGGGGACATAAATGCTCTAGTCTCAGAGGTTCCAGATCGATGGCGGTACAGGCTAAGGTAAGGAATACGATAGAGCCCATAGGACTAACTCCCACTAGAGAGAAAGATTGAGTCTATTGAGACTTAATACTTATACTTACACTGTCTCGAAGGAAAGAAAATCAAGAGAGACCTTATGCTCTAAGATTGGTTCTAGGGCAAATTCCGTCTATTGCTCCTTACCCTATAGGTTATAGAGACTCTTCCTAGTGCCAAGAACTAGGATCAGAAGGAAAGTCTCAACCCTTTGGTACGAAACTAGGCTCTGAAAGCAGAGAACTCTTCTCAACTCCTAAACCTAAGGCAGCCTTTTTCTTTCTCTTATTTAAGAGAGAGTCATCCAAGAATGTCGACTCTGATCTTTCCAATTTTGCTATGAAAAGCAATCCGCCGGCTAGATGAGCTAAGACAAAGGGATTCCTCTCTAATGCTCGTTCCCAAACTGGTGAGGTTGATCGGCTTCTAAAGGACCAGCTCCTTTATTTTGGAGAAACTTTCTCATCCAGCAAAGAATAGGTGATGTGATTGCTGGAATGCTTGAAAGGATGAACTGGTTTGCACATTCATCATCTTTTTTTGCCTTCCCAAGCAGAACAAATCCAAATCCCTTAGTGGCTCGCTAGCCGGCCATGGCTATGCTTTATTTAGTGCTGAACCACTTCCCCGCTTCATCTTTAATGTCTTCCTATAGCCGCCATTGGCTTGACTAACCAACCTGAGCTATCGTAAGGAAACCCTAGGTTGACTGCCGAAAGGCTAGAGAAAAGAAAGGCGATTCCTTTAGAGCTTGGCGCGTTGTCGGAATAGGTGCTCTAAGCTTTATCCGACCACGCCGTATATGTATGTCTCCATTTGACCTCAGATTCGTCCTTTGGCGGTCTTATAGTAATAGGTGGCTTACAACTAGTCTTTTTAGGAAGCAAGCTCCTTGAAAGCAACGTAGTACGAACAGTTCTACTTGATTCTTGAACAGAAAGATCCCTATCTGACCTAGGTATGAGGGTAGAAGCGCCCGATCAAGCGCTTTAGTTGACATTACGCACAAAGCAAAAAAATCCGGCATACAAGCTTTGTCTTGATCATAAACGGAGATTCCTGCATCTTCTGCGGGAGCTCCAAGTTTCAGTTAAGGCGGAGATCATTGGTTAATATACTTAAATATTGGTGCGACCTATATCTCTCCGAACCCTTTGATGCACTCTCGCACCAAACATATTGAAATATACCAGTTAGCGCTTTCCTTCCTCTAGAAAGACTCTGCAGGGGAATTCGCCCTTTCAAGGGTGCAAGAAAGGGCCGGAGACTGCCTTTTCTTTAGTGGATTGGCTCACTACTGACTTACTATCTAGTTACTAGAAAGATAAAGGTACCGTACTGGTTTGCCCAGGACTGAGACCGACAGACTGCTTTCAACCGCTTTTCTAGGGGTGGAATGAACCTTTACTGCACTGCTAGCGTTTTAGAGCTTGAAATAACTAGCACTCATACGGATTGGACTTAAACCGTGCTACTAGGCTTAAAAGAAAAGCTTTCACTCTCCCCCCCGAATAAGGAGTTAGATTGATTGATAGAAGCGTTGAAGAGCTACAATAAAGTCATTCTAAATTCTCGATGTGAAGAAAGGCCCTATCCTAGTTTCCTTTGTTTGATTTTTATAGTATATAGAGAGAATCTTAGGCTTCAAACCAGGATGCTAGGAAATAGTTGTAATTCATTCTCATTGCACGAGCTTCGAAAGTGTAGATGCGAGATAGAATTTGATCCGGGCATAGTCGTCATAGATATAGATGTGGAACTTTATCAAATAGGTAATACTTTATCGCTGATAGAAAAAGAGAGAACACAGGCGCGCAGTGGAACTCCTATTTTGAAAATGAAGACCAGAATATGTTGAGGCTACGTACTCTACTGCAACTAAAATAAAAAGCCCTATACGTCCTACCTAATCATGAAAGAATGACTTGGATGAGTGTTTGGTAATCTCGATTCATTCCCTCGGAATTCTTCGATCGATTTAAGAGGCAGGACAAGCTCGATGCATAGATTCGTACGCTTGAAAGGAAAGCGCTTCCTTACCTTGTTTGTGACCTAACCAAATCGAACTTCTTTCGGGTTTAGGGTAAATCAATAGTTACAGAAAGAAGAAGCCAATAGTTCAATAGTACCCAGATGGAGAGTGCGGAGAAGCGGGCCTATGATTCCTTTCCTGACTAATTAGGAATAGAGTGGATAGGCCGACCGTAGTTGATTAAGATTTGGTAAGGTCTTTGACGTTGCTAAGAGAAATGGTGCTTTTGTATTTCCTGTTTGTTCCTGTGGCAAATGTGGTTTATGCAAGAACTGCTATTGAGTTTCTTTAATAAGTGGACATCTCTAATCACCTGGCATTAGCGGCGAGTCCCGGGCTGTATCCGCCAAGGAGAAAGACAGAGCGAAAAAAACTGGTTGCTTAGCCTGTGCGAAGTTCACTCGGAAAGGCTTTTACAGTGAACCAAGCAGATAGAGAGATCTGGCATATAGAACCGGAACAGAGTCACTGCCAGAATTCCAGGCTAGGTTGATAGAGAAGCCTGGATCGGTCACTATGAACAGCGATAGCGATATCGGTTGCTATCTTGTCGTTCCTCTAACTGCCTTGTTAAGGATAGGATTGCATTTATAAAGAAAGCTCCTTTGAGGTACAGTGCATACAAGGCTTTTCCCACCTATTCCTTTACTTTAAGAAAGAAGAAGACAGAAAATCGCTAGACTGCCGGCTTAAAAGAAAAAGATAGAGCCTCGCGATCAAACTAGAAATATCGTAGGAGAATCAAAAGCATCTTACGCCCAAAAACTCCCATGCCTTTCTTGGTTGGACCAAGGCGATTTCCGACAAAGTCTCTCTTCATTTTTAGAAGAAGAGCGGAAAAAATAAAGAAAAGAAAAGACGATGAAAGGCAAAAGTATAGCGCAATTCACAGGAGTTTCGGCATCCAATCATAGTTATATGATTGATCCATCCGGAGCGTCTGGATCGGCAGGGCAAGAAGTTCTTCAGGGGATACCGATTGGGGTTGGGGAACCGACTCTTCTTCAGAGGATACCGGTTCCAAAGCAAGATCTGTGGAACTATCTAGCCTACCCTGCTGACTACTATTCCGTTCACATTCAAAGTGAAATTGCAGACCCCCTCACCATTTCCAACTTAACACATTTAAACCATCTCTTGATCCATTTACGATATGATTTTTTCGATGGGACCCTTCAACCGCACTATATCAGCTTACTCCAAAGGGAATTGGACAAAACTCCTGCGGAATTCCTCGCGGCTAAGCTAGAGTTTATGCTTAATCGAGAGTACGCGAATTTGTGTAATTATTATCAGTCTTGGTATATTCAGACTTTCGGCGAAGGA